ATTTTTCTAATAAATTACTAATGGCACATTTTACTTAGAAACTACTCAATGCTAGTAAAACATTATAAAAACACCTCCTCCACCAACATTTCATAAAAAACTTCCTAAGTTGACAAGGAGGTCTTCAACGGATGGCTCTCTATCATCCACATGACGCATTATTCCAATAACTACAACATGAACTCAAACCCAAGCTAACAAGTTTACTACCCTTCTAATTAAAATTACTGCGACATAAAATCACATGTTGCTCTCAACAAAACTAGACACCACCACAAACTTAGCACAAAAGTCAGTAAGAGGAGGAAACCCAGCAAAACTTAACCTTATAGCCATAAAACCTGGGAGATAGATGTCCGGTAAGGTGCGCCCCATTTGTAAAATAGTATCTGATATACAAACCCTTAAAATCAATACTAAAAATAATATTCTCACTGAATAACAAATAGCATAAAACACAAACAAGTCTTTACTCATACCCATACAAATTACTAATAAACCAGTATTGTTGACAGAGGAGTAGGCTAAGAAGGTTTTGATATTGGTGCAATTAAACATTGCTACTGGCCCGTACAAAACTCTAGCAATTGCTCTTAAGCTTAATAAGTCATTTAAGTAACTAACAGTTCCAAGGAAGGGAATAGCTGGAATAAGTAGAACTTTTTGTGCTACTCCACTTAAGTAAATTCCGGGATAGTGAAAATTTATAAATGCCCGAGGGACCCAAAAGTGGAGTGGGAAAAGACCTAACTTCAAAATAAATCCCGTTATTAGAAATGTTAGCCCCATAGCTTCAAAGGAAAACTCTCACAGCATAAGACCAGAATAAAGAATTCTTGCGCTGCCCATAAACTGAACCACAAAATATGTAGCAGAACCTTTATATCATTTGTACAACCCAGTTAAAGATATCCCACAACAAAAGAATGGGACTAAAAAAATAGTGCTTAAGTCCATCGCGACCCAAACTCAAAATACTCTTGTCGCTAAAGTTACGACTAGTGCAAAGTAGAGTCCCAATAACATAAAAATTATGCCAGCTAATGAATAATACATTTAAAACACTTTAGCAAGCTTAACGCCTTAACTTAATTTTTTCCCCTTTGACTAATTTTACCCCTGTAAATAAGCTAAAACTAAGCCCTAAAAATTAACGTGTTTATATCAGGCTGACCCACCTTAAAGGATATGTTCAGATTTGAAGTCTGGTAGTTTACTTAACTTACAGCCCGAAAACTAAGACAGAAACAACAATGCATGTACTTTCAAATTTGCAATTTACTGTTCTATATTAAACTACCCTGCCTTTCTAAGCTTATAAACCTTAGAAAGAGCCTGATATAGGAACTTTTGATTAACAGTCAAATGCTTTTACATTTAAGCTACCCCTTCTAGAAACTATTTAACTACCACCTTAAATTTAACAGGAGTTGGGCGAAAATAAATTTTCGATAGACCTAAAAATAAAGACCTTTGAACTAATATAACCACTAGTTCCCAAATTAAAATAACACCAAACCACAGCATTGTCTTAGGAGACAAAAATTTTGAATAAGCCACACCATAAGCTACCATCTTAGCCAGAGAGTGGCAGACAACAGCTCCCACTAATGCATTTGCTAACATTCGAACTGTAAGGGTTACTGGACGAATAACAACCCTCAAAACCAACAGGGGAAAATAAGCAAACGATTTTATAACAGACTGCTTAAACTTAAGAGATTTTCTAAAGATATCAACGTCTGTTTGTAAGATGTTTACGGAATAAAAAAGCCTGGGCATTAAACCTGCCACTACCTCTCATGAAGACAATCCAGGAAAACCTCAGGGTAAAATACCGATTAACACCAGAGTAATTGTGAAATCAAAAATTCACCTTAACCCTTCTCTAACTCCTCTCCCGAGAGCCCTAAAACGCTCTTTTTTTCTGTGTATGCTTCTAACATAAATTTTTTTGTAAACACCCCATATTCTTATTGACCTAAACATCCCAGCAGGGGAGCAGATAAAGTACCTTATATAACAGAAAGAAAACAAGACAAAAAATGTAACTAGCCCCAAAAACTGAATTCTCATCTCATTGCGACTGAAGCAGTTCCTAAAGAGTTACAATCTTTTATACTAGATATACTACACAACGTTAGATAAGACATAAAATTCCATAAAACACAGTTAGACTTGCAAAACCCTTAAAAACTTCTTCACAAATCTCACTTAAATAACAACTCCACTAAAGGGTAAAACAAAAATAAGACGGAAAGCATATCCCGTGGAGTGACTTCTTCAAACATAACAATATCATCTTCCGGAACTGGACCGTGAGCCAACTGGCAGTATAAAGCAAACCTGTATACCCCTCTTGCAAAAAAGTAAACAACTAAAAACAAAAACCTTCATGGGCCCACAGAGATTACTCTCACTACGGCTAAAACTTCACTAATAATAGTAGGGCAAGGGGGTACTCCTAAGTTTATTATGATAAAAACAAGCCACATAAAAGTCAAGATAGGGGTGGTACGACAAGCACCTCTTATTATTTTTAAGTTTCGAGTATGCGTTAGCTCTCTTCTTATACCACACAAAGCAAAAAGTCCTGAGGAGATAAATCCATGGCCTATGAGCATAATAAAAGCGGAGATTAAACCGACCTCTAGACAACTAAATAACCCGATAATGCAAAATGCTATATGAGAAACTGAAGAGTAAGCAATTATTTTCTTTACATCTCTCTGTCGCGAACACATTAAAGCTGCATAAATTCTACCCGTCAGAGAAAATGAAATTACTAGTAACCCGAATTTCTCTAATCTGTAGGAAAATACAGACATTATTCGGAGAATCCCGTAACCTCCTAACTTAAGAAGAATCCCAGCCAACACTACTGAACCTCCTACAGGGGCCTGCACGTGGGCTTTAGGAAGTCAAGTGTGAAAAGGATAAGCAGGAAATTTCACCAAGAACCCAGAAAAACACATAACTCAAAATCACCAATCGATGTGTAATTTCGGGGTTGTAAATCAGAGAAATCTCCTCCCCAACTTACACTCCATAAAAACAACCACAAAAAGCAAAGGAAGAGAACCCCCGACTGTATAAGCGCCTATATAACGAATTGCCGGAATACGCTCAGGTTGTTGCCCCCAAATAGCAATGATTGCCACTATCGGGATTAGTGTTCTTTCAAATAACACGTAAAAAATAGACATCATATTCACTAAGAAGCAGCCCACTAATAAAACACAAAGTAGGAGTATTAGCCAGACAAATTTTATGTAATCCCCTCGCAATGTTCCTATAGATCCGCTGGCTAAAATCCTTACACCACACACCCAAAATGTGAGTGTTACCATTCTGGCTCTAAAGATATCATTAATTAGATACTCCCCATAAGACTCTCAAGAAATTCCAGAACCGGACCATATTGAAATTCTATATATTGACCAGAAAGCTATCAAATTCACAACAGCCATTAGCTGGTCTTTTTTATTTAAAAACAACACCATTAAAGAAGAACCTAAAATCAAATATAATAACCCCACTAACTTAAAACCACTAACGCAGTATCCTCAACGCCACAAGTTGATGTTTTTATAAACTATTTAAGCTAGTTTATCCACCCAAAGCATCTTTACCCCCTTTTGGCTCTGTACGGCTTTCTATGCTTTCAACGACGAAGAGTATTCCGCTCTGGCTTGGATATTACAACTACTGCTACCATGACAACCAATAAAACTGGTGCTAAAAACCTAATTACTTGCCCATGAGCTCTTAGTATCCCACTAGAATATCACGGATTAAATAGATCAGGACCAGAATATCTGTACGAAGACATGGTTCAAGCAATATAAGCACTTAATCCAATAAGATAAGAAACCCTCATAAGACAGTATCTTTGATCTCGACCCTCAAATTTTTTAGGAAAGAAAGTTACAAAATAGCCGATTACAGCAGTAATCCCGCTCACATATACCATAAAAGACAATAGAGATAAAAAATCTCTACAATTTTCTCCGACTTCTACAAGAATTGCCAACCTTAAAAATACCCCAAAAAAAAATAGAGTAGAGGCATATAAAGTTCCTAGTACAAGTATACCCAAAGCAACAAAAACAATAATTTTCACACAAGCTTAGAACACTACATACGCACTACCAAGACCTAAGCTAGCCCCAACCCCGGAGGTTACGGATGCTCGCTGAATTACATTATGGAAATTGGAAAGATATCCTAAGCCTATCTCTAAAGCTCTAACTGGAATAGAGACCTCAGCCACGTTTTCTCCGTCCCCAGACACCCCAGAGAACCTAACTCTGCCTTTATCACTTACAAGAGAACGTGAGCTTAAATCTAGGTAAATTATACCATAAATTCATTTAAACCGAAGTTCATAAAATTTTGTCAAAATCAACTGCAATACTGTCCCGACAAACACCCCAGTTATTACCAGTAAATAAGGATAAAATCAGGCTTCGCTAGAAGAGAGCGCCTCAAAGAAAAACCCACCAGAAGACCTCAAAAGCACGAATTCTCCTCCAATCAGCCCTATGAATACCAAAAATACCCCGGGAGCAGAGAGTATCAAAGTCTCTCGGGATCCTAAGAAGTCTCGAATTCCATGTTTAGCTAGTCTGGTAACCCCAACAAGAACACGGACTGAATAAGTAGCAGTTAACCCAATACCTAAATACAATAAACCCACTATGAACCAAGAATTTGTTGAGTAGCCAGACGCAACAATTGACTCTTTAGAAGCATACCCAGCGGTTCCGGGAATTCCCATTAAAGAGACCCTTCCCATAAATAACCCAAAAACAGCTGAAGGAGATAGACTTGCAACACTTATACCAAATCTTCTAAAAAACTGGTTACCCGCATTGTGGCTGATTATTGAACCAACTCTTAAAAACATCCCAGCTTTAAAAAATGCATGGCACACTAGGTGCATAAAAGCCAGCTCAACTTCCCCCAAACCTAAGCTAAAAGCTATGATTCCGAGCTGCCTTAGCGTTGACAATGCAACAACTTTTTTTACATCTCTTTCCATAACTGCCCTTACCCCTGCAATGGTAGTTGTGATGATGCCAACCCCCATTAATAACCTACAAGCTGCATTAGAACTTAACCAAAAAGTCGAAGATCGAATTAACAGGTAAATTCCAGCCGTTACTAGGGTAGAAGAATGAACCAAAGAAGAAACCGGAGTCGGGGCCATTATTGCAGCAGGAAGCCACCTTCTAAAAGGCACTTGAGCCCTTTTTGTAATACAACCCACAATAAAAATAAACCTTCAGCAATAGGGCTTTATATCTAAACTTAAGTCAGATGCTATACACATACCGGCTGCTCTGCAAATTAGTAAAGCATCTCCAACACGGTTAGTTAAGGCAGTGATTATTGCTGCATCAAAAGACTTTTTCCCTTCATAATACATCACTAACAAAAAGGAAGTCACCCCTAATCAGTCCCACCCTAGCAATACTACCGGCATTGATCTAGCCACCACTAAAACAAGCATTGATGAGACGAAAGAGTACAGAGTCAAATTAAACTGTTTCTCTGTATCTTCTGAGCCTATATAGACCCTTATAAAAAATCCTACACACCCAGAAATTATTGTGATTACTCTTATAAACAAAGCAGCAATTCAATCTAGACAAATATCCAAACTTACTGAAATTATGGAAACGTAACCTAATTCTCAACAAAATCAAAAACTTAAGTCGCAATTGGCCATAACCGCAGCAAGTAGCCTAAAAAAGGCCCTAAACACCATCAATATTCACGAATTTAATAAAACCACAGCTCGGCTAGACTTAGATTTAAGCTAAGACATTACGCCAAGGAAATACTTTAATATTAATTTAAAACTTTAGTTCTAATATCTAAGAATGTTCTTCTTTCAGCAGTCCTTTCGTACAAGCCAAAAGAAAATTCAAAAAGAAGATAGAAACCGACCTGGCTTACGCCGGTCTGAACTCAAATCACGTAAGGTTTTAAAGGTCGAACAGACCCACTTCTAAAGCCTCTACGCCTTAGAGCTATCATCCTTAATTCAACATCGAGGTGCCAATCCCATTAGCCAATACGAGCTCTACTAATGGATAAGCCTGTTATCCCCGGCGTAACTTCTCCCATGATCGGACTTGCCGGGTCTACACTAGAGAGTCTTTCTTAACAAATAAGAAGGTTAAATTTTACTTCCTAGGCGCCCCACCTAAAAATCTTACAACTCTTAATAAGTAAATTTTTTAAAGCTGCACGGGGTCTTCTTGTCTAACTTTTCTATAAAGGTATCTTCACCTTTAGTCCAATTTCGTTATTCAAGGCAAGAGACAGCTTGACCCTCGTCAATCCATTCATGCAGGCCTACAATTAAAAGGCAAGGAATTTCGCTACCTTGGCACCCTCACGCTAGGGCGGCCGTTTACAATTTGCACTGGGCAGGCACTGCTAAGAGTAGTTCCCTGTTTAGTCCATTTCGTTATTCAAGGCAAGAGACAGCTTGACCCTCGTCAATCCATTCATGCAGGCCTACAATTAAAAGGCAAGGAATTTCGCTACCTTGGCACCCTCACGCTAGGGCGGCCGTTTACAATTTTGCACTGGGCAGGCACTGCTAAGAGTAAGCTTCTCCTAGTGATGTTTTTGTTAAACAGGCGAGGCCAAATATTTGCCGAGTTCCTTTTGCCATAGTTTTTCGTAGATTTCTTTCAATACATTTATGCTTAACCTTTAATTTAGAACCCCATTTTCCCCGCTCAAATTTATTAAGGCATGGGAGTATTAGATACCTTAATTAAGCTTATTATCCTTACAGGATATGGAGGTATTATTTAAACTAGACCCCCTCGAAACTCATTCTTACTTACTTATAGCTATCTCACTCTTTACTACACTACTACTATTATGATTTACTTATGTTATCCTATCCTACAATACTATTATCTTTCCCCTATATTGTGTTATTCTTTTCCTCTCTTTACTATACAAATCACAAAAAAAAAAAATTAAAAAGTTTATTTTTTTTAAAAAAAAACCTTTTAAAACTCAAACTCGCTTAGAAGTTTTTATTTAAGTTTTATCCTCAGAGCGATACGCCACAGATTGACGCACTTTTGGCATGACAAGCCAAGGTACTCACTTATACTAATCGCTCTCTATGCTTATTACTCCCCGTAAGAATATAAAGAATAAACCCCAGACTCGGGGTTTCGCATAATTCCCACCATTAAGCCCAACGCTAGAGAAGTTTCACATGCTACTAGCACTAAAAATATAAACAAGCCGTATGCCGGGACATAGCCCTCAGCATACATCATTATTGCCCCAAGCCCAACACATGCCCCCTCAACCAAAATTAAATACCTGAGAAAGTTTGAAAAATGCTTCAACATAGCTGCCACCAAGACACACACTGTAACCCTATACAAAATAAACGACGAACTCACTTTAAACTTTAGAAACAAAAAAAACTAAACAGTAAACCCCTAAAATAAAGGGTAAAAGACTAGCTCAACATGCTATTATTAAAAAGTCATACCGTAACCGAGGAAGACCTGCACGAGACCAGATAAAGAAAAATACAAGTATTATCACCTTAAAAAATGCCCAACATAAGCCGGCCACATTTAGCATATTAGGATTTTGAAAAAAGCTAAAAACAGTAACAGAGCACAGTAGTAAAATTATTCCGTATTCCGCAATAAACAAAAGAGCAAAACCCCCAGCAGAGTACTCAGTATTAAACCCAGAAACCAACTCAGACTCTGCTTCTACTAAATCAAATGGTGCCCGATTTGCCTCGGCTAAACAAACAGTCAACCATAACAGCACCACCGGAAGACAAAAAAACCTCCACCAAATAGACCACCCAGACTCAGCAATAGAAAAAAACCTTATTCTTCCCCTTAAAATTACGACCACAATTAAGGAAATTCTCAAACAGATCTCGTAAGAAATAACCTGAGCAAACCCCCGTACTCCCCCAATTCCAGCATATTTTGAATTAGAAGATCACCCACTTATAATAGCAATGTGGGCATTTAACCTTCTTACAACTAAAAAAAACAAGATGTCATTAGAAGACCACCTAGATAAAGCAAAAGATGGAAAAATCTGCCATCCCAAGAGACACAACATTAAAGAAATAGAGGGAATTACCAAAAAAATAACTCTAGCTGAGTTAGCTGGAACCACAAACTCTTTTATAAAAAGTTTAACCCCGTCTGTAATAGGTTGAGCGAATCCTAAAAACCTTGTTTTATCTGGACCAAGCCGAATCCCAAAGGATCTTAAACTTTTTCGCTCTATTAAAGTAAAGTAAGCTACCCTCAGCAAAACCCCTAAATATACAAACACAGTTGTTAGCGTTAAATATAAGTAGTATGAAACTTTCACAAAGTTCGAGAGAGTAAACTCATTGCGAAAATGCAAATTTCGTCTTTTGTATTAAAGTACCGAACTGCGGTGTCATGGGTTAGGGCTTAATTTAAGCCATCCTAACAGCTTCAATGTCATACCTTAGCTTAGGCTACTTACCCAACCAAGCAGGTGCGATACACCTTCTTTCGAAGCCTAAATTCGACGTACTCATAATCATACTAACCTAGCCTGTTTATTCTTAATTTCCACTGAAGTCGGAGATATACCCACACTCGAGTTAAAAGCTCGAAGCTCTAACTTAAGCTACGACCCCTAAACCTAGTTTTCGTGTAAGGTTCACTTAATAGTGCCCTCCATTATTTCATAATACAGCCCGTAAACCAAAATAAGTACGAATAAAACCGCACCAGATCCTTCAGGAGACCACCCGAACAGGTCCTGAAAACAGGGCACCAGTAAAACAATCTCTACATCCCAAACCAAAAACAAAATTACCAGATGAAAAAATCGGGAAGAAAAGTCACCCGGGTTTTTGACGGAGATAAACCCGCATTCATACGGAGAAGATTTATCTCAATCATACCCCTCTTTAGGTAGCCCAGAGAATCAGCATGAAAAAACAATAGGAATAACAGACAAGACCATGACAATAATTACCATTCTTAAAAGCATCTTTATGCGCCAGCTTGAGATAACAAGCTCTTAAAGTACCAAAAACTTTCGTGCTCATACACCATGGCACACAAACTGCCCCACTATAAAATTTAATATAGCAAGGGCTAATTTTAGCCAAGAATCGGGCCGAAACCGAATGTAAATAATCACTTCTTGCCAATGCTTGTTGTCGAGTTTCGTTAAATTTTGGTCGGAAAAAGAAAAACCTTTCTATTTAAGTGTTGTAAGCACCTGGTAATAACTTATACTATTTTCCGGTACTTTTAAGCCCCTAAAATGCTGAATGGGGCTAAAGTTACTATAAACACTACTGATCCTAGCATAAAATGTTACCTACCCTAATTTTAAGAAATTACGAAATGTTATAATACCTCTGCTTAATAAATAAATTATACCCGCACCTAAAAGACAAGTTGTTAAATACTCTTATCAAAACGGACATTTTAAATCCAATTTCTCTATTTAAGGCGTGTAAGACTCAGAAGACCATTAAGCACGACCTTTAGCCAAGCTAGTCACTCTTAAAACCTTAACCTTACGTACTTTAGTGTACGTGTAAATAAGTTTTAAAGCTGCACCTAAAAGCATTTTTTCCGTAACCGGCTACACTAAAATCCGATATTGCATATCACATCTTTTAGGGGATTATAAGATACCTTACATCGTTAACCTTGTAACCCCTAAAAAATCCTTTTAATTCAGGAAAAACCGCTAAGGTAAAACCCCTCGAGAGGCCATTATACAAAAGGTACTAACTAAACTAAAGCTTTTTCTCAATTATTAGTGTCTTATCAGACCTGATAATAAGTATTTAGGCATTTCTAATTTTCCTATACTTTGCCCACTAAAAGTTTTTTATTAGAAAACACTCTTTACAGTAATCTAAAGCCCACACAGGAACTAGTGCTCCCAAAGCACTTATTATTATTTTAACTAGCCTCAGTCATAGCCATGTGCGGCAATTTCCGCATTTTTTAAAGCTTAAATTTAACGCACTTCTCTGCCAACATAGCTAAGAAGGAGCACAAAATCGAATTGCGCCAATTGCGATTAGAAGTCGCAGTGTAAGGCCACTTATCCCCCTTTCAAACTATAGAAAAGGGTCATTTACCACTTTCGAATTATGAAACCGACGTCCTTCTTTAGACTACTTTTCCACTTATCAACACTATAAAGTTGTCAGATCGGATTCAATATCCGGCATTCTAAATGAGGCCCTTCTGTAAATAGCCCAAGATCAGACCATAAACAAAACTACTGTTACTCTAGTAAAAAAAGCTAAGCTTATCATTTTAAGAAAGTTGAGAGCTCTTCCCTCCCAACATGGTATTTTCAAGACACCAGCCTATTAACAAGGAACTTTCTGATCTGCAAGAGCTGCAATTAAGCCGCACCTTCGGGGCATGAGCCCGACAATCTAAATTTAGTCTATCTTGCAAACTACGCTATTACGTCCTCAAGCACTCTCATTCACTGCTCAAATACACGACACCTAACAACTTCTACTCGAATTGGCATAAATCTATGTAAAGCTCCACAAATTTCAGAGCACTGACCTCAAAATACCCCGGGTATTTCTACTTTAACTCTAGACTCTCTAAGTCGGCCAGGAACAGCATCGGACTTGACCCCAAAAGCCGGAACTGTCCATGAGTGAATTACATCAAACGAAGTAGTTAATACCCGACACCAAACAGAAAAAGGTAGCACCATGGATTTATCTACAGTTAACAACCGCGGTTCTCCTAAGCTTAACTCTTTTTCAGGGACTATATAAGAGTTGTAGGTAATTACTGCAAAGTCCGAATATTCATACTCTCAGTACCACTGATGACCAATGCATTTTACAGTAATAAGAGGAGTTTCTAACTCAGATATAGCGTATAGTAGACCTATAGAAGGCCATGACAGAAAAGTTAAAATTAAAAGCGGGACAAACCCTCAAATTCGCTCTAGTGTATGATCTGTCTGAACATATAAAAATTGGTGAGGAGAAACCAAGCATAGGACTACCCTAAGCATAACGAAAATAAAAATCAAAGTTAAAACTGCACAGTACATGCCGAATACCCATTGAATTCGTATTCCGGCGAATGTGACTCTATTTTGGAAGTATATTTGACATCAATATCTCATTTTTGTATTAAATTTGGATCCATCGTCCATAACCATTGAACAATATTTTTTCCCACTTCGCATTTGCTGCCGGAATAGAAAGCATGCAGAAAAGATGAACAAATGTCCCCACTTGTCCAGCTAAAATTCATGCTCCTGCAGGCTCCTGTGAACCAATAATTCCTAGAAATATAAAATTTGCCACTCAAATAAAAAATAACGCCTCACCAAGAGGGGATATTACTATTCTTTGAGTCTTAGCGTATTTTCCCAAAGTTGGCAGTAGCGCAATCCCTAAAATAGCTGCGAACATAAGAGCAAGACCTCCTGCTTTATGCGGAACAGAACGCAAAATAGCATATGCATATAGAAAATATCACTCCGGTTTAATGACTGCAGGAGTTTTTATTTTATTGATAGTTTGTCATTGGAGGGGATCAGCAGTAATTTTGGGAAAAGTAAATGCTAGTGCAGCTAAACCCGCTAACATGAATACGAAACCTACCAAATCTTTTGAGGTGTAGTAAGGGTGAAAAGGTACAACCAACTCTGTAGTGTCCAATCCCAAAGGATTTCTAGACCCGTTATTATGGAGAAGCAAAACATGGGCTACCCTCATACCTAGGATTACAAATGGGAGTAAAAAGTGCAGCACAAATACTCGCTTAAGCGTAAAAGTTGAGATGGTGAATCCTCCTTGAAATCATTCTAAGGCTCGGGCACCTCCGGGAAACACTGTCATCATGTTAGTAATGACGGTTAGTCCCCAGTATGACATCACGCCTCACGGTAATACGTACCCTAAAAATCCCACCCCCATAGACAAAAGGTAAAGAGTAACTCCCCTATATCAAACATGTGGAAGTTTTATATACCTCCCATAGTAGACGCCACGTCCTACGTGGATATAAATTAAAGCAAAAAATAAAGAGGCTCCGGCTATATGTGTTCTACGCAAAGCTCACCCATAATTAGCATCTCGTAAAATGTACCTTATCCTCTCAGTCGCTAAGTTTCCGTCTGCGGTGTAGTTTATACTTAATATAATACCCCTTAGAATCTGGATTGCTAAGGTAACAAACAACATAGAGCCCATATTTCACCAGATATTTAAGTTTGACGGGCAAGGGTATTTTATAACAGAAAAATACGCGTCTTTTAGAAAATTATTTCTAATACTCACCTACAAAATCAAGCATTTGCTTTACTTCTGCAAACTTCGCTTAGACATTCGGGCGGGAAAACCCCTCTGTAAAAGTGAAAATTTTATGTGCTACTTACACTAGCCCGAAAGCTTGTCTTCACTAAACCTTAGTTCAAGTATTGGAGGAGAATTCCACATATTCTTCGACATCAACAAAGCCCATTTAACTCTGGCACAATACTTAATCTGGTAAACTTAAGAGCCTCAGATATAGATAATAAAAAACAAAGCAAGTCATACGATATCTACAAAATGTCAGTACCAAATAGCTAAAACGTACCCCAAATGTCGACGAGTAGAGAATTGACGTAATAAAAGCCGAACTAAAGAATACAACAAGCCACACGTTCCGCCAATTACATGCATACCGTGAAGACCGGTTAATATAAAGAAAGCTCTGCCGTATACTCCGTCAGCAATTGAAAAAGAAGCCCAAGAGTACTCATCATATTGGTTTTTTACAAAAAAACCAGATAAAAAAACTGTTATAATCAGCAATGCAACTGCATGCGTAAAATTTCCATCTTTAAGATATTTATGCCTAGATGTTACAGTGCAAGATGAAGCTACCAATAAAGCTGTGTTGTGTAGAGGGGCTTTTCTTCAGTCAAGACATTCAATTCCTACGGGAGGTCAACAACATCCAATCTCAACAGAAGGGGACATAGAACTGTGAAAAAATGCCCAAAAAAAAGAAAAAAATAGCATAAGCTCAGAAACTAAGAATAAAATAAAACCCAAAGAAATTCCTATCTGAACTTTTTTTGTATGAAAACCTTGAAAAGTAGACTCATTAACGATATCTCGAGTTCACCCATAAACCGTTATTGCCATAATAAGCACGCCCCAAAACAGTTGACCGTAATCCACCTTATTTACCCAACAAATAAAAATTGTAGCCAATCCTCACAACCCAATTCTTATCAAAACCGGCCAAGGGCTCGGATCCACAACGTGAAAAGGAGTCCGAGGAATTTTTCGTTGGTGATAAAACCCTAATTTTTTTATTCCTGTACTTTGAATCATTGTACACTTTTTCCGTAAAGGAAACCTTTTGTTTGGAAGACAAATGTACTAATTATACTAAAAGTGCTAATTCAGTAGATTTGTAGTTCTTTTCTGTTCTTATTACAAGAGCAGGTTCCCCTACCCTTACCATGTTACGACTTACCTCTCCTTTCGGCTAGGGTGACGGGCGATTTGCACGCACCATAGTAACGTCTCTTCAATAAAATGAATTACTTTCTATTTACTCCCAAATCCCCCTCACCAAATTTAGAAAACTTGAGTATTTCAACTACAGGGCTTGATATAACTAAAAAATTGTCTCTCAGCAAACCCCTTACCCATAAGGAACGCTTCGACCTGACTTTGACTTAGAGCAGAACATTGATTAATGTGTGCCGCCTAAGGTGGCGCTTATTTATGTCTACTCACATCATATACTTTGGACGGCAGTACGATGCCATATAGGGTAGGTAAGATATCACGCGGATCATCGGATTAAGCGCCAAGAGCCTCTGGATGGCTTTATGGAACCGCCAAGTTCTTCGAGTTTTAAGCAGCTGCTCGTAGTACCCCAGCAACCAGCTAACACTTTAATAGCCGTTATTCTTGGCGTTATGGAATAATTGGGTATCAAATCCAGGTTTATTTCCATAATTTCGCGGAATCATCTCTATGCAAGTAAAGGACCTCCTCCAAGACTTAGAATTTGACCTCTATGACTTAACGTATGTCATATGCATTTTTATACTGACTAACCGCCTCTAGGCTGTACCTCTATTAATCCTCCTTCAAAGGGTATGACCGCAGCTGCTGGCACCCATTTTAGCTTATTGTATATAGTTTCTTGTTCGTTTCAAGCGTTAACTCATTGAGTCCAGGGCTGTCCACTTGAGTTGTGATTCTTTTCGCGTCATCATTCAACACTTATGCTTATACTACCACACACACGCCTTTTAGGAGCAGATATTAGTTCATCTCTTCTGTTAAATTAGCACATTACGAAAATTTCCTACATTGTGTATATCAAAGAACTCATGATTAACAGTATACCAGAACCAAATATTTTAGCTTGCGAAACTTTTTATAGCAAATTCGCATCAGTCTTTGCTTCGGCAAATTTGGGACTTACAAGGCCCCTGTAATATTTTATACTAAAACTGATTTTAGAAAAAGTAGCAGTAACTTAAAAATACAGATTTTCTTAGCCCGCTCTTCAATAGTTTTAAAAACCCATATTTTATTACTTAATAGAACGCAAAAAAATTTTTTTAATAACCTAAAAATATATAAATTAAAAAATTTTTAAGGTTTTAAACCTCAAGCAGAACAGCTTAAACCTTAGTACTAATCAACTTACTACAAACGTGTTCCTAAGTACTTCTTTGCTGGATCTTTTAACATCTTAGCTGACTCTAGAGCAGCATGCTTCGGAAGGTTTACTATCACTGATCACTCAGGAGAGCTTGACCTATTTCGAACTGAGACTACAGGTCGATGAGCAATAAAGGCTTCCCACACTAGGAATACAAAAAAAAGTAAAGAAGCTGTTCTTAGGTGTGACCCAAAAGTAGACACTTTATTCCAGAATCAAAATTGATCAGGATAATCAGCTACTCGGCGAGGCATTCCGGCTAACCCTAAGAAATGATGTGGTAAAAAAGCAATATTAACACCCAAGAATATAGCAATAAAGTGCCTCTTTATTTTTTGACGATGAAGCATGACGCGAGAAAACAGCGGGAATCAATGAGTAAATCCAGCTAAAATTGTAAAAACTGCCCCTATTGATAAAACATAATGAAAATGCCCAGTTACAAAATAAGTGTCATGAAGAGTCACATCAATCGAAGCACTAGACAAAATAAGCCCAGTTAACCCACCAATTGTGAATAAGATAATAAAACCAGTAGATCAAAGCATAGGAGCATGTGTGGACACTTGCGATCCTATTATTGTAGCAATTCAAGCAAACACTTTAATACCGGTAGGGACAGCAATAATAACAGTCGCCGCCCTAAAGTAAGCTCGCGTATCAATATCTATACCAGCAACAAACATATGATGCCCTCACACAATGAACCCTAAAAACCCGATATTTAGTATTGCATAAAACATTCCCATATTACCATAAGCTGTTTTCTTTCTAGATCAAAAACACAAAACATGAGAAATTATTCCAAAACCGGGAAGAATTAGGACATAAACTTCAGGGTGCCCGAAAAATCAGAATAAATGCTGAAATAAAACCGGGTCTCCTCCACCCACAGGGTCAAAAAAAGAAGTATTAAAATGTCGGTCTGTCAGAAGCATAGTAAGACCCCCCGCCAATACAGGCAAAGTTGTAAGCAATAAAAAAGATGTTACTTTAATTGACCATGGAAATAACCTTAACAAATGACCATCCACGGAACGCATATTTTTAATAGTCACTATAAAGTTAATTGATCTAAAAATAGACCTAATACCTGCCAAATGAAGCCTTAAAATAGCCAGATCCATACACATGCCATGATAGGAAAAAGTAGACAACGGAGGGTAAATAGTTCAACCAGCACCAACTCCATTTTCCACGAACCCAGAGATTCCTATAAAGTAAAGAGATGCGGGTAAAACCCAAAATCTAAAAGCATTGACACGAGGAAATTGTATATCAGGAACCTCTAACATTAAAGGAACCAATCAGTTACCAAAACCCCCAATTATGACAGGCATTACAAAGAAAAAGATTATTACCAGAGCATGCATAGTTACTACAGCGTTATAACAAACAGGGTCTAAAAATTTAGCTCCCGGATTAAACAGTCTTCATCGAATTAAAGACCTAAATCTTGTTCCAGCCAAAACTGACCAAAACCCAAATACCATATAAAATCTCCCAATATCTAGGTGATTTGTAGACATAATATACTCCCGTTTACCATAAAGCAAAACAGGACACGGAATGAACCACTTCAGATTATGAATCTTGGTAGCATCTAAGAACTCGTAAACTCCGGACATATTTTTTATCAT